CCCAATATTGGTTCACAGTCAATAACATCTTCACCATCTAGAGTAACGATGAGTCGAAGAACACCATGCATTGATGGGTGGTGAGGACCCATATTGACTATCATGAGGTCTTTTCTTGTAGCTGGTACAGTCATAAGTTTTTTACCCATTCATTCTTCCATGAATTGCTGAAAGTGAAAAGTGAAAAGAAGATTCTATTTCTGCCAAGTCAGCTTCAAAGCAAGAAGGAAATTTCGCAGAATACAAAGAGGAACCCCAAAAAAGGGCAGTGGAATCAATTCTTTGAAATAGGCAGATTTAGATATGCCTCAGTAATCACACCAATATTGGCCCGTAATCCGGAACAGAATGCTGCCATATTCGCGCCATAAAGCATCGTATATGCATACTTATTAGTAAGAGTTAAAGATCACAGGAAGCTAAATTTTGTAAAATATACACTTGTGCCAAGTAAAGTGGTCAATATATATTTTGTTTGGGGTTGAATCGAAATAAATGGAATCCTCCGGGGCTAGACTAGAGTTATTTACTATTACTTCTGCCTTTGTTTTGTCACGAGCTGGGCTCGAACCAGCGCTTTACAGATGCATGGTCCGGATTTCAACCTTTCTTATCGAAACTTTGTTGACCCGGTTCGTCTTCGTGACATGAAAAAGCAAGACTAATGCAGACTACATCCGGGGTTGACCTTCATCAACATACCATGAAAAAAGAGAGTCTGTTTAAGCCCCTGGGAAACCCGCCGATGAAATGTTTGTAATGAGTTCCAGGGCCTTGTTATAAAAAGGACTTGAAGCGGCCTGAGTAGAAAGATCGGATAAGACAGTATATAAGTCCATAAGATTTTCCTTTTCGATCCCAATGTGCATTAGTACATACACTATCCATCAATGGAGAAATTTATATGTGTTGCGCGGTAAAAAAAAGTGTTGTTCTATTAAGATGTCCTCGAATACGTCGCAAATTGTTGCATTCAAAGAAGTAACCGACATCTTATGAAGTTCTTCATTGTTCCGTTATCTTTTATGAAGGAAGTCGACAAATCGGCTTACACACTAAAGTAATGAAATTTTTGCTTTAGATTCGAACATTGAGATGTCCAAGATCAAAGGAACGAGGAAAAGAATATACGAGGAATCCTTCTATCATTCCATTAAGTAGGTGGAAAGATCTCTTTTGATTAATAGAAAAGGGAGGCAAAGGGCTGTTGGTTGGACTTGGAAATGAATTCGAGTGCACTATTCCATGTTATATACGCCAAAACATATTATAACATGCTCTTGGGACGACCTTGGCTCCATGAGAATAGCCTAGTTTCTTCCACCCTACATCAATGCTTCCAGTATAGTCGAAATGGTCTTGCTAAGAAGGTGGTCGCGGACGACAAGCCTTTCACTGAAACTGAAGCTCTTTTTGCCAATGCTAAGTTCTACTTGCAAGTTAATGTTGTGAAAGATACACAATCTGCTGCTGCTTCGACACCGAAAGATAACAAGTCCCAAAAGTCCAAGGCAAAGCAAGATGAAAAGAATTTTGCTGTCAATGAAGAAAAAGAACAAAATGTTAAAGAAGGGGACGCCGAGATACATGCTCCCGCAATGAAAGAGGTAACCCCAGTCCAAAGCTATATCCCTAGGTCAAAAAGGAAAAAAGATCAGCCTCCTTTTGTTGAATGTGAAGCATTAAAGGGATTGACACTCCCAGTCACTAAAATTTATTCAGTTAAAGTAAGCCCATTTATAGCTTCGTTCGACCAATAATAGGACCTGAGGTAGAGCATGATACATTTCCTACTACTCGAACTGAGGATGCCTTTGATCCAAATGCCTACAAACTTTTCGCCAAGGCTGGAACCCTCAAGACTCAACTGGATTAGGCAAACTTCCCCCCGAGATTACTGGAGAAAAAGTGTATGGGCTCAACACTACTCAGAAAATGCTTAAGGAGAAAGGTTTGGTTGGGATTTCCTCACGTGGGTTTGGGATTCACTCCACCACCCCCTGCTCGTATTTCGATAAAGCGAACAAGTAACCATTATATCACAGTCGAAGATGAAGCTTCATCCACAAGTGCTAGTCCTACAGTTTTTTACCGATTAGGGCCATCAAAAAAGAAAGGGACTGTCCGAAGATCTGTTCATGAAAGGTTAGGTGTCTCGAAATCATCTCAAAAATCCAAGAAGACTGAAAGGTCATCCGTCGTTGTAGCAGACCCCAAAGAGTACCACAGTTTGATTTTCGAATGAGACGACATACTTTTCTTGTGGTTTCATGCGGATAAGTGTTAATCAAAGGAAAACTATTTTGCATACAAAGAATAAAGTGGATGAGGAAAATGAAGAGAGTCTTGCATCATCGTACCATATCACCATTGACAATGGGGGATCCGAAGAAAAAGCCTCGCCAAAATCTGAGGATGATGTCAAGTTGAAGGTTCATGAGCTTATGGAAGCTGGCTTCATCCGTAAAGTCAAGTATTCTGCTTGGATCCCGAGCATTGTCCTCGTGAGGAATAAGAATTTTATGAAGAAGACCAGCCCTGCCTTGAACTAGAACTCGGAAACCAGGACACATAACTAGAAGAGAGTAGCTGCCAAAACAAGCTCCCTAAGGTCGCACCTAAGATCCGAAGTCAACAAGGGAATCGCTTGAGAACTAACTGCATACCTTAAGTTAGCTTGTGTGCGCATAGCCTTATCTTATCTTTTAATACTTCCTTTAGGAGGCTAGAAAGTGTTCTGAGGGCAGCTAACCCTACTTCTCATGTCCCCACTCGTTGATTAGCCGATACGAGAGATGGAGTTAAGCTAAAACATAGGACAAGCCGAGCTAATCGATGGCTCCTAGCCTATAGTGAGACTTCCGATTTTGCCATTTCACTACTTTTCCAGTCAAGCCCTGTTCTGCGCTACAATCCACACATACCATACACGGAAACCAGAGTCTCCTTTCGGTGAAACCCCCGCCTCATTACCAGATTTTCTCTCATTGCTCCCGTTGCTGACACCAGGACATCTCCATCCAAGAAACCTACAAAAAGCATATCACATGCCCGGTCCGTTCGCTTACACTCACTGCTCCGCTCATTCATTCAATCCTTTCTTTTCGACATCGCATTCCCGCGAGTAAACTACCCCGCTCCTTGCTTGGATAAATAAATGCAAGAACCATTCCATTCCGTTCTATTGCCCACGCTTACTTACGCTTAGCTACTGTGACTCGGGAAGAAGCAACGCGAGAGACCCGAAATCGGTAGCGGCAGCTATGAGAGTAGTTGCTCCTTGTCCCGGGAATGGGTACTTCAGATAAGAAAGGCGAAACTTGCCGGTTTAAGAGTGCCTTGAAAGGCGGTATCCTCGTAGCTCTTAAGCTTGAGGAACGGGCTCAGCCCCAGTTTCATACTTAGAATTAAAAGTCATTCATTTCCTTAGGGCGCCAACAACGGTACCCCAGCTCATTACTCAGCTTCAGACTTTTTTTTTTACCCTGCTCAAAAGATGGGCTATCATGAGAAAGGCTTAGGGAAAGATGAAGAAGGCATGACCTCTGCCAACAGGATCTGGTCGGGACAAGGCCTATTGTATAAAGACCCAACCTTTGCGAGATTTAGAGCCATCATTAAATATTATCTCTTTTTCTTTTCAAGACCCGATGGATACCGGGAAGAAGAGACTCCGGAGCCAGAAGACAAGGAATCTAGGAAAGACTCAGCTGCAACAGGTAGCACACAGTTCGGGTACTCAGCCACCTCTTCCTCAACCTCTATAAAAAGCCCTTTCTCCTTATTATAATAATAGCATCCATCCTCTACCGGCTTATTAAAGCCCCTCTCCCGGTGGTCGAGTTTAAGTTTTTTCCTTTTTATAGGTTCTATCAACATCAACTCACTGGGTTGGCTTACTACTTTGAATTGCTTTGACATCATGGGTATAGTTTAGCAGAAGCAGCTCCATGAGAAGGATGAGGAAGGGCATCTGCCCATATAATGAAAGCAGATCGAAAGACTAATGTTCAAAGCGCTACGCACCTCCTAGAACTCTTCTTTTCTTGGAGTCCGAGCTCAGAGGTCCGCTTATTCCACTTCCGTAGGGACTCTTCCAAGTCATCCGATCCTGCAGCTTTCAAGAGGAATTCGCAGAGCAGGACACTAGTAGGAGGATCACAGACTCAAAGCCTGAGAAGGCGGGAAAAGCCTTCCCCAAGAAGTGGAGAGAGTCGCTCACGAACAGAGTTGCGAGATAGTCGAGAGAAGAGACCACTACCAATGGAAGACATCACGACTGAAAATCAGCCAAGTTTCAGAAGGTCTTTGCAGATCAAGAAGTATAATCCAAAGTATATGCAGGCCGACTTTGCAGACGCTGTGTCACTCTCACAGTGTTGTGTGTCCGAGATCGGGGAACCGCCTTCGTTTGAAGACGCAAAGGGTAATGCCGAGTGGGAGAACGCAATGCGCGAGGGGATTTCCGCCCTAAAGAAGAATGAGACATGGGACCTTGTTCCATTGCCTGCTGGAGTCAAGCCAATTTCTTGCAAGTGGGTATACAGGGTGAAGCGACGAAGTGATGGATCAGTCGAACAGGCGCGATTGGGTGTGAGTGCTTTTGTTGACTGCAGCAAGAAAGTCTGTTTAGCTTGTGTAGGGGCTATCTTCATTTTTCCACTGAGAGACTCGAGGCTCATGTAGATAGCATTCGCTATAGTTCTTTGAAAGGAAGTGTAAACCGAACTGAGAAAGTTTCAAGAAAGAGGCGAAGTAGTGGTCTTCCATGAAATGGAAGCGGGCGGCATCGTTCCAATCCATAAATGAATAAATGAAATCACTACGAAAGAGGGGATCCTCCCTAAGAACCACCTAGACTTCGGATTTCCTAGTCAACAATTGATCTTGCCTTGGGGCAATTTCCATCTATCCTGGCAACACACCCTTAACCATTGGCATTGTGGGCTCATCCCAAAGCAACTGAACTGCCTTAAGAAAGAAAAGGGCTTGAGCGCGGAATTGCCGTATAGAAAGAGAGAGGCATACCCCATAGCTCCAACCAAGACATTGTTAAGCTAAACCTCATCTTTGAAAGAAGAAGCTGCTAAAATCAGTTGCTATTAAAGAGAAGGGGTTTTAGCAATTATCCCACATTCAACTGAATGCCGAGCGACAAGAGGGGTAGCTGGATCAGAGCGGGAAGGACATTGGCTTTGTTTTCAAGCTGTTAAGAATGGCGTGTAACAGAAAAGGAAGCAGTCTCAGTACAGGAACCATCGAATTGACCTACACAGGGTTTGGACTGAAAGCCAAGCGCATCCATTTCTTGGACAGAGAATCAGATTAGTTAGTATATATAAATAGTGGATTAGAGTCCTAAGGAATTCCTTTCTTTTGTTCGAGGAAGGGGAAAGGTTGCATCAATTAGCCTTTCAGAGCTGTACAGATATGAGATAGATGCCAAGAAGAAGACACGGACAGAGAACAAGAAGGGGAGTTTCAGAAACGAAATTCCCATTTCCAAAACCACTATCTTAGGGTAACCTAAACCAGGTATGTCCCCTGTCAGCGTAACGTCTTCTCTTTTAATTGGTTTATGAGCTCCTTTCTTGCTTGGGCGCTTCTGTCTTGAAAGGGAGTTCACCGAGGGTGAGAACGAGAATCGAATCGATTGAATCACAAAGATCTATTCACTTATATAGAAGCAGAATCGTAAAAGGAGCGGATGGTTCATGTAGCAGTGGAAGAGTCAGTCGCCTTTTCTGAAGTCTGGGCTTTGGAGATCGAATCATAGCCAAAGTCTTTTTCCAGGAAAGATAAGCTCTTCGCTCTTCTTCAAGTCAAGGGGTGAGGGAGCAAAAGAGAGTAATGACATCGTAACGTACCCCTACCCTAGAAAGGGGAATGTGATTAGCTTGCTTGAACCCCTCTCTTTGCTGTGAACAAGAGGAAGCTCCGCAGATGAAGCAGGCCACAGGTAAATGCTTTTTTATTGTAGGTCATATCCCGTAGCAAATCAAGGTGCGGAGTCAGATGATTGTGAGAAAATGAATGCCTCTGCGTTCGATGCCATGGAATCTGCTGCCAAGTCAGTCTTACTACGATTTGTTGACCTGAGACTGGCATTTGTCTTTCCTAGGGATGAGACAAAGTCTGAAAGGGATGGAGCTTTCACTGTGCATCAATAAGAAGGAATAAAAAGTTTACGGTAAAGAACAGAACTAAGGCTATTTTGGGATCGAGCCCAGACCAAACGAAAGGTAAGCATTTCTTTGAACAGCAAAAAAAGCATTCCACCTCGGATGAGGAGTAGTTTTCAAATAGAAGTCAAGTAAACTGATTCAAGTTAGCCCAAGCCCAGGGGCAATCAAGCCTTGGAAACTAGTTCAAATAGAACTCAAAAGCAACTAGGCAATCCAACTTCCATTGAAGAAGCTTCCCTGAAACTAGCTGCCATTGAATCGGTTGGTGCCATTGATAGACCATGCATCGCATCTGGAGAACGCTAATTCCAGTCCAGCTCGTGACAAAACAAAGGCAGAATTAAAGAGAAACTTGGACCCGAAAGGACTGAACCCATTTTAAACTTAGAATTACAACTCCGACCAGGGTAGACAACACCTGAGTTAACACTACTAAAGCGAAACTGATCATGGGCCAGAACAACACCCCTATTGGGCGACAAAGTGGACCTTTACCCGAAGCTTAAAGTTGATTCTATGACGCTTTCAAGCCCACAAAGGCGAACGAAATGACGTAATATAGAATAGAAAGCTATCTATATTTGAAGAGACGAACTCGAAGCAAAGGTTAGACCTTAACGGCCTCTATCTACCCAACTAGTCCTATTTGATCTAAAAAATCCAACCTGGACACTTTCAGAAAACCCTCTATCTCCAAGCCCCTTTACTAGGTCGGGCAAGCTTTGATGCCCCTACTCCCAACAAGTTGCTGGTCGGGATCGTGGAACTATCGCTCGAGAAGTAAGTAAGCTGGTCCTTGTTTGGTCATAAGGATAATCGTTCTTCTTAGGTCAGGGGCGGGCCGGCCATAGGTTCGAATCCTGCCACCTTTCTTGTGGATCATCCTGTGGTTACCGGATGATGGGAATAACAAAGCAAAAATAAATTTAGAAATGAGCACGAAATGTCAATATATGAATTGTTTCATTATTCGTTATTTCCGGGTCTTTTCGTTGCATTCACTTACAACAAGAAAGAACCACCAGTGTTTGGTGCAGCACTTGCATTTTGGTGTATTCTTCTTTCTTTCCTTGGTCTTTCGTTCCGTCATCTTCCTAATAACTTATCCAATTACAACGTATTAACCGCTAATGCACCTTTCTTTTATCAAATCTCAGGGACATGGTCTAATCATGAGGGTAGTATTTTATCATGGTGTCGGATCCTAAGTTTTTATGGATTCCTTCTTTGTTACCGAGGTCGACCCCAAAGCCATAATGTCTCAAAACGAGGAGGCCATAGAGAAAGTCTTTTTTATTCCTTTGTTTCGAACTTC